GTCGAAAAATTGATTCGTACACTTGACAGATAGCCCATAAAATAGAAAGAATGATTTGATAATTGGTTTATATGAATCCTATGCGGTTGAGACCAAAAGTCAAAATGACATTGCCAGAAATTTAGAAGGTGATATTTCCATTTCTTCATCAGAAAATGAGTCCCCTTTGAAGCCAGAATTGATTTTCCTTTATATCGGATATAATGGATGAAAGGATCTTTGAACAAAGATAAGGCCTTTTGAAAATTCTTCCTACGCACTACTACAATATGCTCTATTTTTCCATAGAAATGTGTTCGCTCAACAAAGGTTCCAAAAGATGTTGATCGTAAATAAAAGGATTGTTTACGGAGAAAGACTAATGCGGATTCACACTCAAATACATAAGAATTATATAAGAACAAGAAGAGTCTTTGATTCCCCTTTGAAAAAAGAAAAGAAATGGATTTCTTTGGAGTAATGAGACTATTCCAATTATGAAACTCATGGAGAAAGAACCGCAATAAATGTAAAGACGGAACATCTTGTATCCAGCCTTGCAGAACTTGAACCAGGATTTCGAGATGGATGGGATAGGGTATTAATATATCTGATACATGATTTAAATGTGATAATTTGTCTTCTAAAAAGGGAAATGTTGCATGAATAGATCGTAAATTCTGAATTTTTGGTATTTTTGCTTTTTTTTCTTCAACGGAAGATAAAAATATTATGGAGAATGGAATTTCCATAATGACTGAAAAACCCTCTAATATCGTTTGATAATAAAAATTCTTGTTTTGCCGAACTAATCGATTTCGGTTAGAATCATTAACCAAATTACTCAAAGAATTCTGTTGATACATTTGAGTAATTAAACGTTTTACAATTATTAAACTAAATTTATTATCATAAACGAAATTTTCCGAGGATTCGTAAAAAATCAATCCATTTAAAACATGATTATGAGCAAGTGCGTAGATGTACTCCTGAAAGAGAAGTGGATATAGGAAGTATTGTTGACGAGACCCATCTTTTTCGAAATAGACTTTGAATTCTTCCATTTGAAATTTTATTTGATTGAACTAAACGCAGGAAGAATTTCTTGGATTATCAAATGATACATAGTGCGATATGGTCAGAACGCGGTATAGAAAAAAACGAATACCACGGAGACGGGGAGTCCAATCAACAGACCTTCTTCCTCTCTTTTTGCATTCAACTAGTTTGTGTTCGTTATAGTTACACGAGATGGTCAGAAATCTTTTATTTTTGCAACCCAATCGCTCTTTTGACTTTGGAAAAATTTATCTCTATCAGTATACCGGTTCTTCTACACATTCGTCTCCACTCTATAATATGGAATAGTTAGGATTCAAAAAGGAATCAATGATCCACTCACAAGAGAACCCTTTCCCGCATCAGGCACTAATTTATTTTTAACGTCTAATTAGATTGGGTAATCATTCGAATTAAGAACATAAGCTCGTTTCTTTTTCTTTCCTTAGAATTGGAGCCACGGGGCTCTATCCATTTATTCACTCGACCCAACTCCAACCGCGAATTGATTTTGTCATGTTCCAAAAATCAAACAAAACGATTTTTATATCGATCCGGTAAGGATGAAGTATTCTCAGAGTTCTTCATTAATACGACATGCTATTTTTTCCCTTCATTCCCTTTAAGGATCAGTCGTGGTCTTATTAAACTCTACCAATAGTCTGGACGAATTCGTTGCTTCATCCAAATGTGTAAAAGATCATAGCCGCACTTAAAAGCCGAGTACTCTACCGTTGAGTTAGCAACCCAGATAAAAAAATAGGGTATATAGATACGATCGGAATCAAAAAAATAATCAATAGATTGCATGACTTCGCCAAAACATTAACCTAGCAACAAATCGAAAAGAAAGATTTGATAATCGATTAGAAAGACCAAAAAATGGACAGAATACAACGGATTCCTGGAAAAAGCTAAATAAATAGGGATCAATGTGAAAATTTACAGATCGACCCTTTCTTTTATCTTTTATTTTGAATGAAAAAAAAAAAAGAATATTTTATTTCTTATGTCACAGCGAATTCGGCAAACTCAACCATCTGGTTGCAGTGAAGGAAAGAACCAAACATATGGGACGTGGGGAAATAGATCTATTTCCCCATGATCGAATTATATTTGTTCGATACACCATTGTCAATATGAATTGAATGTTGAGAAAACAAAAAAAAAAAGAAATATCCCTAAAGAGCACTTGTGTTGGATTGGCACGCCATAAATAATAAATGAAACGTGGATGGAAAAATAAATAAGGAAGAGGCGGGAAGAAAATATATCGGATCTATTCAATTAATGGAGGTCCAATAAACAAGATTAAACTCCTGTTGAAGTCCCAGAGCAAAATAAAATAGGTATGAATAGAGCAAGAAAAAGGAGAATAGCGGGGAAAAATTATACAAAGCTATATCCTGTCATCCCCCGTTTTTCAACTTCATTAATTTTATTTCATTTCGTTTGATTTCCTTGAAGTTCCTTAAATACCTCTGCCTTCTTTAAAATATCATGAACAGTTTCTGTAGGTTGAGCCCCCTTTTCCAGAAAATTTAGAATAACAGGAACATTTAAATAAGTTTGATTTTTTATCGGATCATAAAAACCCACTTTACAAAGATCTCTTCCCTCTCTTCGGGATCGAACATCAATTGCAACGATTCGATAAATGGCTCATTGGGATAGATATATATAAACAATACCCCCCCTAGAAACGTATATGAGGTTTTCTCCTCATACGGCTCGAGAAAGAATGATTCTAATTTCTCTTCTGTATATAGTGTCAAATGGATTCATAAAATCGGTAATTAGACTCTAATTTGAAATTTGAGTCGTTTTTACCTTCTTCCTTCAAAAAAAAAAATATCATTCGTACTCATAACTCAAGTTGGGTAATTCTGAAAAGAACTCTTTAGACATTTCTTGAGCCGTCTCTAACCTCTTTTCTTTGTCTCGTCTCGAATCCATTTTGATTTCTCATTCGGATCCAATTGTTAAGACAATTGAAAATTGTGTTTTCTTGTTCCGGGATCCTTTATCTTTGCTTTGAATCATTGGGTTTAGACATTACTTCGGTGATCCTTAATTGTTTCAAAATGGCAGCAACATACCCTTTTTATTTCTTTATATGGAAAAATCATACGAACAATAAATTCCACTTTGATACACTTTTGATCGAAATAGTTTTACCAATTCCGACAATTTTTTTTTTATTTCAAACTTGTTGGGTTCGAATTTGAACCCTTCGATTTCTCTATTTAGTATAGATATACTTACAAAGCTGTTCCAACTTATTGATTGGTGCTAACCCTAGATTCTTCCCCCTGAAAAATAAATCAATCCTTTCTGCTCGAGCTCCATCATGTACTATTTACAACCCAACAAAATTTGGGTCCCAATGGAACAGAACAAACTATGTCGAGCCAAGAGCATCTTCATTCCTATAGAAAATGGTGGATGTAATATTCCACAGCCGATCATGTCCTTCAAGTCGCACGTTGCTTTCTACCGCATCGTTTTAAACGAAGTTTTACCATAACATTCCTCTAATCTCAAACCGGTATGGAATTGATTCAATATGAAAGTATGAATAGTCATTGGCTCAATCGATACATAATAAAATAAATAGTCCTTACTTTCTTTTTTTATCTAGAAACGTATAGTTATTTATCCGTAGAAGTCTACACACGGATCCAATTGCACCTCATATTCGATCATATGATAGATACACTTTTCTAAAAAAAAAAAATGAAAAAAGAAAAAGCTTGCTTAACACCTATTTCCACCTTCAACAGATTACTCTCGACGATTAATCATGAAGGATCCCATCCCCTTCGTAAGAGTTTTTCTAACAGTAATGGAATTTGTACCAGAAACCCCCTACATTTCAGTATCTACATAGAATATATAAATGGAATACCCTATTTATTTAGTTATTGACTTTCCTAAACAGGGAGACCTTTCTTTCGCATTTTGATGCCCAATGCATTATGTGGGAATCTCCATTTCATGAATATGGAGCATAAAGTTTCTTTTTTGTAAATGATTAACCAACTTAAATATGAATATGAGTAGGACGAATATACTCTGAACGTGATCAACGGTACACTCCATTTTTTTTTATTAAACTATTGATCTATGTTTCCATACTACCTAATATAACAAAGATATTTATTTCTATTGGCATCTTATTGGTACTCTATCATGTTTGTAGAGAAAGCATATCGAAAAGAAAGATATTATTCCAACATTAGATTCTTATTAGAAAAAAGAAAGCACGATTGGATCACACTGTATCCAACATTAAACGCTTAAACAGAAAAAAATTTAAAGAGAAAAATCTTTATTCTAATAGAATTGGTCTGGGACGGAAGGATTCGAACCTCCGAATAACGGGACCAAAACCCGCTGCCTTACCGCTTGGCCACGCCCCATTTATATTTCTATTCAACACTAATAAACACTAATACCGGTATTAGTTATTCGTCAATTTCAACCCAAATAGATGGGGAATAAGTTGTTAATAGGATTCTATAGATGTATATGAAGAATAAAAAAAATTTATTGATCATTATATGGAATTCAATTAAGATATTGTATGAAAGTCTAATTCCTTGTATTCTCATTTCAATTTCAAATTGAAAGATTTAAAATGGGGGAATTCAAAGAAAAAAAAAAAGAAGTATTTTTGCACCTACCTTCTTTATTGATTTTTCACTTATATCAATACTTATATCACTAACTCAATAAAAATTAAATTATCTCCAAGAACGAAATCCTTGTTATGCTTAATATACTTAATTTGATCTGTATCTGTCTTAATTCTGCCCCTTATTCGAGTAGTTTTTTCTGCGCTAAATTGCCCGAGGCTTATGCTGTTTTCAATCCAATTGTAGATTTTATGCCAGTCATACCTGTACTCTTTTTTCTCTTAGCCTTTGTTTGGCAAGCCGCTGTAAGTTTTCGCTGAAATA